GCTAGTGTAGCTTAATTAAAGCATAACACTGAAGATGTTAAGATGGGCCCTAGAAAGCTCCGCAAGCACAAAGGCTTGGTCCTGACTTTACTATCAACTTTAGCTAAACTTACACATGCAAGTATCCGCACCCCTGTGAGAATGCCCTACAGTTCCCTGCCCGGGAACAAGGAGCTGGTATCAGGCACATTAAATTAAGCCCACGACGCCTTGCTTAGCCACACCCCCAAGGGAACTCAGCAGTGATAAACACTAAGCCATAAGTGAAAACTTGACTTAGTCAAAGCTAAGAGGGCCGGTAAAACTCGTGCCAGCCACCGCGGTTATACGAGAGGCCCAAGTTGATAGCCCCCGGCGTAAAGAGTGGTTAAGATAGACTATATACTAAAGCCGAACACCCTCAAAGCTGTTATACGCACCCGAGAGTAAGAAGTACAATCACGAAAGTGGCTTTACACCACCTGAACCCACGAAAGCTACGGTACAAACTGGGATTAGATACCCCACTATGCCTAGCCCTAAACATCGATAGCACCTTACACCTGCTATCCGCCCGGGAACTACGAGCATCAGCTTGAAACCCAAAGGACTTGGCGGTGCTTTAGATCCACCTAGAGGAGCCTGTTCTAGAACCGATAACCCCCGTTAAACCTCACCCTTCCTTGTTTTTCCCGCCTATATACCGCCGTCGTCAGCTTACCCTGTGAAGGTCCTATAGTAAGCAAAATTGGCACAACCCAAAACGTCAGGTCGAGGTGTAGCGTATGGAAGGGGAAAGAAATGGGCTACATTCCCTAATGCAGTGAATACGAACGATGCACTGAAATGTACATCTGAAGGAGGATTTAGCAGTAAGCAGGAAATAGAGTGTTCCGCTGAAATTGGCCCTGAAGCGCGCACACACCGCCCGTCACTCTCCCCAAGCCTAAAAATGCAACTAACTAAAACCCTACAATCGCAAAGGGGAGGCAAGTCGTAACATGGTAAGTGTACCGGAAGGTGTACTTGGAAAAATCAGAGTGTAGCTAAGACAGAAAAGCATCTCCCTTACACTGAGAAGTCATCCGTGCAAATCGGATCACCCTGACGCCCAACAGCTAGCCCCCCCCCTACCAAAAACAACAAACCATTATTTATACCCCCAAATACACCAACATTTTCATTAAACAAACCATTTTTCCCCCTTAGTATGGGCGACAGAAAAGGGACTGTGGCGCAATAGAGAAAGTACCGCAAGGGAACGCTGAAAGAGAAATGAAACAACCCAGTAAAGCCTAAAGAAGCAGAGATTTAAGCTCGTACCTTTTGCATCATGATTTAGCTAGAAAAACCCAAGCAAAGAGAACTTTAGTTTGACCCCCCGAAACTAAGTGAGCTACTCCAAGACAGCCTATTAATAGGGCACACCCGTCTCTGTGGCAAAAGAGTGGGAAGAGCTTTGAGTAGAGGTGACAGACCTACCGAACCTAGTTATAGCTGGTTGCCTGAGAATTGGATAGAAGTTCAGCCTCCCGGCTTCTTTCTTCACCTCCGTCTTGACCCCTCCTGACACCTAAAGAAACCGAGAGAGTTAGTCAAAGGGGGTACAGCCCCTTTGAAACAAGACACAACTTTCCCAGGAGGGTAAAGATCATAAAAACAAAGGTAAAATGTTCTGGTGGGCCTAAAAGCAGCCATCCCTATAGAAAGCGTTAAAGCTCAGACATACCTCTTACCCCCTTCATTCCGATAATTTTATCTTAACCCCCTAATCCTACCAGGCCATCCCATGCAAGCATGGGAGTGATCATGCTAATATGAGTAATAAGAGAGCACAAAACTCTCTCCCTGCACACGTGTAAATCGGAACGGATTCCCCACCGAACATTAACGGCCCCAAACAAAGAGGGTACTGAACAACAGACCAAACAACCAGAAGAACATTCAAAATACTACCGTTAACCCCACACTGGTGTGCCCCTTAGGAAAGACTAAAAGAAAGAGAAGGAACTCGGCAAACACATGAAGCCTCGCCTGTTTACCAAAAACATCGCCTCTTGCAAAGCTGAAAATATAAGAGGTCCCGCCTGCCCTGTGACTATAAGTTTAACGGCCGCGGTATTTTGACCGTGCGAAGGTAGCGCAATCACTTGTCTTTTAAATGGAGACCTGTATGAATGGCACAACGAGGGCTTAGCTGTCTCCTCTTTCAAGTCAATGAAATTGATCTCCCCGTGCAGAAGCGGGGATAAAACCATAAGACGAGAAGACCCTATGGAGCTTTAGACACCCAGGCAGATCATGTTAAACACTCCTAAATAAAGGATCAAACCAGATGAACCCTGCCCTAATGTCTTTGGTTGGGGCGACCGCGGGGAAACAAAAAACCCCCACGTGGAATGGGAGTACCCCTCCTACAACTAAGAGCTCCTGCTCTAACAAACAGAATTTCTGACCAATAAGATCCGGCAACGCCGATCAACGGACCGAGTTACCCTAGGGATAACAGCGCAATCCCCTTTTAGAGCCCATATCGACAAGGGGGTTTACGACCTCGATGTTGGATCAGGACATCCTAATGGTGCAGCCGCTATTAAGGGTTCGTTTGTTCAACGATTAAAGTCCTACGTGATCTGAGTTCAGACCGGAGTAATCCAGGTCAGTTTCTATCTATGACATGATCTTTTCTAGTACGAAAGGACCGAAAAGAAGAGGCCCATGCTTAAAGCACGCCTCACCCCCACCTAATGAAAACAACTAAAATAGGCAAAAGGGCATGCCCCTGTGCCGAAGAAAACGGCATGTTAAGGTGGCAGAGCCCGGTTACTGCAAAAGACCTAAGCCCTTTCAACAGAGGTTCAAGTCCTCTCCTTAACTATGATTTCAACACTCATCACCCACATCATTAACCCACTAGCTTTCATCGTTCCAGTTCTACTAGCCGTTGCTTTCCTAACCCTACTTGAACGAAAAGTGCTTGGCTACATGCAACTGCGAAAAGGACCAAACATTGTAGGACCCTACGGCCTCCTACAGCCTATCGCCGACGGAGTCAAACTATTTATTAAAGAACCCGTGCGTCCCTCAACCTCCTCCCCTATCCTTTTCCTTCTAACCCCAATACTAGCCCTCACACTTGCCCTCACCCTATGGGCTCCAATACCCCTACCCTACCCAGTAATTGACCTAAACCTAGGCATCTTATTTATTTTAGCCCTCTCCAGCCTTGCAGTCTATTCAATCCTAGGCTCAGGCTGAGCATCAAATTCAAAATACGCCCTAATCGGTGCCCTACGGGCCGTAGCCCAAACCATTTCATACGAAGTCAGCCTCGGACTCATCCTCTTAAACGCCATTATCTTCACCGGCGGCTTTACCCTACAAACCTTCAACATCGCCCAAGAAAGCGTTTGATTGATTTTACCAGCCTGACCTTTAGCCGCTATATGGTATATCTCAACTTTGGCAGAAACCAATCGAGCACCATTCGACCTAACCGAAGGTGAATCAGAACTAGTATCAGGCTTCAACGTAGAATATGCAGGGGGACCCTTTGCCCTATTTTTCCTAGCAGAGTACGCTAATATTTTACTCATGAATACACTTTCCGCCACCCTCTTCTTAGGTGCAGCACATATTCCAACAATCCCAGAACTCACTGCAGTCAACCTAATAACTAAAGCTGCCCTCCTTTCAATCGTCTTCCTTTGAGTTCGGGCCTCCTACCCACGATTCCGATACGACCAGCTTATGCACCTAATCTGAAAAAACTTCCTACCTCTCACACTATCCATGGTCATTTGACACCTCTCACTCCCCATTGCATTCGCAGGGCTACCCCCTCAACTATAACCCTGGAGTTGTGCCTGAAGCCAAAGGGCCACTTTGATAGAGTGAACTATGGGGGTTAAAGTCCCCCCGACTCCTTAGAAAGAAGGGACTCGAACCCTACCTAGAGAGATCAAAACTCTCAGTGCTTCCACTACACCACTTCCTAGTAAAGTCAGCTAATTAAGCTTTTGGGCCCATACCCCAAACATGTTGGTTAAACTCCTTCCTTTACTAATGAACCCGTACATTTTAGCCACCCTGCTATTTGGACTAGGCCTAGGCACCACAATTACCTTTGCCAGCTCTCACTGACTCCTGGCCTGAATAGGACTTGAAATAAATACCCTCGCCATTATTCCACTTATAGCCCAACACCACCACCCACGAGCAGTCGAAGCAACTACTAAGTATTTTCTTACCCAAGCCACCGCAGCCGCCATACTACTTTTTGCCAGCACCACTAATGCTTGACTCACCGGACAATGGGATATTCAACAGATATCACACCCCCTCCCTATTACCCTGATTACCCTTGCCCTTGCATTAAAAATCGGCCTTGCTCCAGTCCATGCCTGACTGCCCGAAGTTCTTCAAGGATTAGACCTCACCACAGGTCTTATTCTCTCAACCTGACAAAAACTTGCCCCTTTCGCCCTGCTTCTCCAAATTCAACCGACCAATTCAACCATTTTAATTATCCTAGGGCTCACATCCACTCTAGTTGGAGGCTGAGGGGGCCTTAACCAAACCCAACTACGAAAAATCCTTGCCTATTCCTCAATTGCTCATCTAGGCTGAATAATCCTAGTATTACAATTTTCCCCCTCCCTCACACTGCTAGCTCTTCTCACGTACTTTATTATAACATTCTCAACATTCCTTGTATTTAAACTAAATAAAGCAACTACCATTAATGCCCTCGCCACCTCCTGAGCAAAAGCCCCCATACTTACATCCCTTGCCCCACTCATTCTCCTTTCACTAGGGGGTCTACCTCCATTGACAGGTTTTATACCAAAATGACTAATCCTTCAAGAACTAACCAAACAAGGCCTCGCCCCTACAGCCACACTAGCTGCCCTAACTGCCCTCTTAAGTCTATATTTTTATCTACGCCTCACATACGCAATGACCCTCACTATATCCCCCAACAATCTTACCGGAACTACCCCCTGACGCCTCCCCTCCACACAATTAACCCTGCCTCTGGCCATCTCAACCACAGCCACCTTGTCCTTATTACCCCTCACCCCAGCCGCAGTTGCCCTATTAACCCTCTAAGGGACTTAGGATAGTACAAGACCAAGGGCCTTCAAAGCCCTAAGCGGGAGTGAAAGTCTCCCAGCCCCTGATAAGACTTGCGGGACATTACCCCACATCTTCTGCATGCAAAACAGATACTTTAATTAAGCTAAAGCCTTTCTAGATAGGCAGGCCTCGATCCTACAAACTCTTAGTTAACAGCTAAGCGCCCAAACCAGCGAGCATCCATCTACCTTTCCCCCGCCTATTAAAAGACTAAAGGCGGGGGAAAGCCCCGGTAGGGGTTAGCCTACTTCTTAAGATTTGCAATCTAATATGTAAAACACCTCGGGGCTTGGTAAGAAGAGGATTCAAACCTCTGTCTATGGGGCTACAATCCACCGCTTAAAACTCGGCCATCCTACCTGTGGCAATCACACGTTGATTTTTCTCGACCAATCACAAAGACATCGGCACCCTCTATCTAGTATTTGGTGCTTGAGCCGGAATAGTGGGCACAGCCCTAAGCCTGCTTATTCGAGCAGAACTAAGCCAACCAGGCGCCCTCCTAGGAGACGACCAAATTTATAATGTAATTGTTACAGCACATGCATTCGTAATAATTTTCTTTATAGTAATACCAATTATGATCGGAGGATTCGGAAACTGACTCGTACCACTAATAATTGGTGCCCCAGACATAGCATTCCCTCGAATGAACAACATGAGTTTTTGACTACTCCCACCATCCTTCCTTCTCCTTCTTGCCTCTTCCGGAGTAGAAGCTGGGGCCGGAACAGGATGAACCGTTTACCCACCACTAGCAGGAAACTTAGCCCATGCAGGGGCATCCGTCGACCTAACCATTTTTTCTCTTCACTTAGCAGGCATTTCTTCCATCCTCGGAGCTATCAACTTCATTACAACTATCATCAACATGAAACCCCCTGCCATCTCCCAGTACCAAACCCCCCTATTCGTGTGGGCAGTCCTGATTACTGCTGTACTTCTTCTGCTCTCCCTGCCCGTCCTCGCTGCTGGCATTACAATGCTTCTTACAGACCGAAACCTCAACACCACTTTCTTCGACCCCGCTGGTGGGGGTGACCCGATCCTTTACCAACACCTATTCTGATTTTTCGGTCACCCAGAAGTTTACATTTTAATTCTTCCAGGATTCGGAATAATCTCACACATTGTTGCCTACTACTCTGGTAAAAAAGAACCATTTGGCTACATGGGTATAGTATGAGCCATGATGGCAATCGGCCTTCTAGGGTTTATTGTCTGAGCCCATCACATATTTACAGTCGGCATGGATGTAGATACACGGGCCTATTTTACATCTGCCACTATAATCATCGCAATTCCTACTGGCGTTAAAGTCTTTAGCTGACTTGCAACCCTCCACGGAGGCTCAATCAAATGAGAAACACCGCTTCTCTGAGCCCTCGGGTTTATTTTCCTGTTTACAGTAGGGGGCCTAACTGGCATTGTCTTAGCTAATTCCTCCCTAGATATTGTCTTACATGACACATACTACGTAGTTGCCCACTTCCATTACGTCCTTTCAATGGGAGCCGTCTTCGCCATTGTTGCTGCTTTCGTCCACTGATTCCCCCTGTTTACAGGATATACCCTCCACAGCACTTGAACAAAAATCCACTTTGGAATTATGTTTATTGGAGTAAACCTGACCTTCTTCCCTCAACATTTCCTAGGTCTAGCTGGGATACCTCGACGGTATTCAGACTACCCCGATGCATACACCCTATGAAACACTGTCTCCTCCATTGGGTCACTCATCTCCCTCGTAGCAGTAATTATGTTTCTCTTCATTATCTGAGAAGCATTCGCCGCAAAACGTGAAGTCCTGGCAGTAGAGCTCACCACAACTAATGTAGAATGATTACATGGCTGCCCTCCCCCTTACCACACGTTCGAGGAACCTGCATTCGTTCAAGTTCAATCAAACTAACGAGAAAGGGAGGAGTTGAACCCCCATAGGTTGGTTTCAAGCCAGCCACATAACCGCTCTGTCACTTTCTTCATAAGACACTAGTAAAATAGACATTACACTGCCTTGTCAAGGCAGAATCGTGGGTTAAAACCCCACGTGTCTTGCACACTTAATGGCACATCCCTCACAGCTAGGCTTTCAAGATGCAGCTTCACCTGTTATAGAAGAACTCCTTCATTTCCACGACCACGCCTTAATAATTGTGTTCCTAATTAGCACGCTAGTACTTTACATCATTGTGGCCATGGTCTCCACCAAACTCACCAATAAATACATCCTGGACTCCCAAGAGATTGAAATCATCTGAACTGTTCTTCCAGCAGTTATCCTTATTCTAATTGCCCTCCCCTCCCTACGAATTCTTTACCTCATAGATGAAGTTAACGACCCACATCTCACAATCAAAGCCATAGGACATCAATGATACTGAAGCTATGAGTATACAGACTATGAAGACCTCGGATTTGACTCTTACATAATCCCAACACAAGACCTAGCCCCCGGGCAATTTCGACTCTTAGAAGCCGACCACCGAATAGTAATTCCAGTGGAATCCCCAATTCGAGTCCTAGTATCTGCTGAAGACGTACTCCACTCCTGAGCAGTCCCAGCACTAGGCGTAAAAATGGACGCAGTTCCCGGCCGCCTAAATCAAACAGCCTTCATCGCATCCCGACCAGGGGTCTTTTACGGGCAATGCTCTGAAATTTGTGGGGCTAACCATAGTTTTATACCCATCGTAGTAGAAGCAGTGCCTCTAGAACACTTTGAAAATTGATCATCTCTAATACTTGAAGACGCCTCGCTAAGAAGCTAAACAGGGCATAGCGTTAGCCTTTTAAGCTAAAGATTGGTGCCTCCCAACCACCCCTAGCGACATGCCTCAACTCAACCCCGCACCCTGATTTGCCATTTTAGTCTTCTCCTGACTAATCTTCCTAACCGTTATTCCCCCTAAAGTGCTAGCTCATACCTTTCCGAATGAGCCAACTCTTCAAAGCGCAGAAACCCCTAAAACAGAGCCCTGAAACTGACCATGACACTAAGCTTCTTTGACCAATTCATGAGCCCCACATATTTAGGCATCCCCCTAATGGCCCTAGCCTTAAGCCTCCCTTGAATCCTTTACCCCACCCCCTCCTCCCGATGGCACAATAACCGACTGTTAGCCCTTCAAAACTGATTCATCAACCGATTTACCCAACAACTTCTTCTACCCCTAAGCCCCGGGGGCCATAAATGAGCTGCTTTATTTACCTCTCTAATATTATTCCTCATCACTCTAAATATGTTAGGACTTCTCCCTTACACATTTACTCCTACCACACAATTGTCCCTCAACATAGGCCTTGCAGTCCCCCTCTGACTAGCAACCGTAATTATTGGAATGCGCAACCAACCGACTATCGCACTTGGCCACCTTCTCCCTGAAGGCACCCCCACCCCCCTAATCCCAGTCCTGATCATTATCGAAACAATTAGTCTATTCATCCGCCCCCTAGCCCTAGGGGTACGACTAACAGCAAACCTAACAGCCGGACACCTTCTGATTCAACTAATCGCAACAGCTGCATTTGTACTTCTACCACTTATGCCCACAGTAGCAATTCTCACAGCAACACTGCTGTTCCTACTTACCCTCTTAGAAGTTGCCGTTGCTATAATTCAAGCTTACGTCTTCGTTCTTCTCTTAAGCCTCTACCTACAAGAAAACGTCTAATGGCCCATCAAGCACACGCATACCACATAGTTGACCCCAGCCCTTGACCTCTAACAGGCGCTATTGCTGCCCTCCTAATAACGTCAGGTCTCGCAATCTGATTCCATTTTCACTCCACAACACTTATAACCCTCGGAATAGTTCTTCTTCTTCTTACAATATATCAATGATGACGAGACATCGTACGAGAAGGCACATTCCAAGGTCACCACACACCACCCGTTCAAAAAGGACTTCGATATGGTATGATCCTCTTCATTACCTCAGAAGTCTTCTTCTTCCTAGGATTCTTCTGAGCCTTCTACCACTCAAGCCTCGCGCCTACCCCTGAACTAGGAGGCTGCTGACCCCCCACCGGCATCACAACCCTGGACCCATTCGAAGTTCCCCTTCTAAACACAGCTGTCTTACTCGCCTCCGGAGTTACAGTCACCTGAGCCCACCATAGCATTATAGAAGGTGAACGAAAACAAGCAATTCAATCCCTAGCACTGACAATTCTACTAGGCTTCTATTTTTCCTTTCTTCAAGCTATAGAGTACTACGAAGCCCCTTTTACAATCGCAGACGGAGTCTACGGCTCCACATTCTTTGTAGCTACTGGCTTCCACGGGCTACACGTTATTATTGGCTCCACATTCCTGGCCGTCTGCCTACTCCGCCAAATTCAATATCATTTTACATCTGAACACCATTTCGGATTCGAAGCAGCCGCTTGATATTGACACTTCGTAGACGTTGTCTGACTATTCCTATACATCTCCATCTACTGATGAGGATCTTAATCTTTCTAGTATCAAAGTAAGTATAAGTGACTTCCAATCACCAGGTCTTGGTTAAACTCCAAGGAAAGATAATGAACTTAGTCACAACAATTATTACTATTGCCATTGTACTCTCCACCATCCTCGCCATCGTCTCCTTTTGACTCCCTCAAATAAGCCCAGACCATGAAAAGCTCTCCCCCTACGAATGCGGCTTTGACCCACTAGGTAGTGCCCGACTCCCATTCTCCCTTCGGTTCTTCCTCGTTGCTATTCTGTTTCTTCTATTTGACCTAGAAATTGCCCTTCTCCTTCCCCTTCCCTGAGGAGACCAACTATCATCCCCCTTAACCACATTCCTCTGAGCCTCAGCCGTCCTAGCTCTTCTTACTCTAGGCCTAATTTATGAATGAATCCAAGGCGGACTAGAATGAGCCGAGTAGGTAATTAGTTTAAGAAAAACATTTGATTTCGGCTCAAAAACTTGTGGTTAAAGTCCACAATCACCTAATGACCCCCGTTCACTTCACTTTCTCATCGACCTTTCTACTAGGGTTGACAGGACTAGCCCTCCACCGAACCCATCTTCTCTCTGCTCTCCTATGTTTAGAGGGGATAATACTCTCTTTATTTATTGCACTCTCCTTATGGACCCTTCAACTAGACTCCACTAACTTCTCGGCCTCCCCCATACTTCTACTAGCCTTCTCAGCTTGTGAAGCAAGTGCCGGCCTCGCTCTACTAGTAGCCACAGCCCGTACCCACGGGTCTGACCGCTTACAAAGCCTAAATCTCCTACAATGCTAAAAATCCTAATCCCCACCTTAATGCTAGTTCCAACAATTTGATTTTCTCCCGCTAAATGACTATGGCCTACATCCCTTCTCCACAGCCTAGTAATCGCTCTAGCCAGCCTTACCTGACTAAAAAACCTGTCAGAGACAGGCTGATCCTCCCTTAACCTCTACATGGCAACAGACCCCCTATCGACCCCCCTGCTAGTCCTCACCTGCTGGCTTTTGCCCCTTATGATTCTTGCAAGCCAAAACCACACAGCTCTAGAGCCCATTAATCGGCAACGAATATACATTACACTTCTGACGTCGCTACAAATTTTCCTAATCTTAGCATTCAGTGCAACCGAAATTATTATATTTTACGTCATATTTGAAGCTACTCTTATTCCGACCCTAATTCTAATTACCCGGTGAGGTAATCAAACAGAACGACTTAATGCAGGAACTTACTTCTTATTCTACACCTTGGCAGGCTCTCTACCACTTCTTGTAGCCCTACTACTCCTACAAAACAGCACAGGTACTCTCTCTTTATTTACCCTCCAATACTCCGACCCCCTATTACTCTCAACCTACGCTGACAAGCTGTGATGAGCAGGATGTCTACTAGCTTTTCTAGTAAAAATGCCTCTATACGGAGTACACCTCTGACTTCCCAAAGCACACGTTGAGGCACCCGTCGCCGGCTCCATAATTCTTGCTGCCGTACTCTTAAAACTGGGAGGATACGGAATAATACGAATAATAGTCATGTTAGAGCCACTGACAAAAGAACTAAGCTACCCCTTTCTTATCTTCGCTCTCTGAGGAGTGATTATAACCGGCTCAATTTGCTTACGCCAAACCGATTTGAAATCTCTCATTGCTTACTCATCAGTAAGCCATATGGGCCTAGTTGTAGGAGGCATCCTCATCCAAACCCCCTGAGGATTCACAGGGGCCCTTATCCTTATAATTGCACACGGCCTAACATCCTCAGCCCTGTTCTGTTTAGCAAATACCAACTACGAACGAACGCACAGTCGAACCATAGTTCTAGCACGAGGACTGCAAATGGCCCTCCCTCTAATAACAACATGATGATTTATTGCCAGCCTTGCTAACTTAGCCCTACCCCCTTTGCCTAACCTAATAGGAGAACTTATGATTATCACATCATTATTTAACTGATCCTGATGAACCCTTGCACTAACAGGGGCTGGTACCCTAATCACTGCAGGTTATTCACTCTATATGTTTCTTATGACTCAACGAGGCCCACTTCCAGCCCACATTATTGCCCTCGACCCCTCCCACTCTCGAGAACATTTACTAATAGCCCTTCACCTCCTCCCCCTAATCCTGCTGATCCTCAAACCCGAGTTAATTTGAGGGTGGGCCGCTTGTAGGTATAGTTTAACAAAAACATTAGATTGTGATTCTAAAAATAGAGGTTAAAGCCCCCTTACCCACCGAGAGAGGCTCGCTAGCAACGAAGACTGCTAATCTTCGCCACCTTGGTTGAACCCCTGGGCTCACTCGAGCCGCTCCTAAAGGATAACAGCTCATCCGTTGGTCTTAGGAACCAAAAACTCTTGGTGCAAATCCAAGTAGCAGCTATGCATCCCACTTCCCTAGTAATAACATCCAGCTTAATCATTATTTTTTTACTATTAGCGTACCCCGTATTCACAACCCTCACACCTCAACCATCCGGAAGCAATTGGGCCCTCTCCCAAGTCAAGACAGCAGTTAAACTAGCTTTTTTCACTAGCCTCCTCCCCCTGGGCCTTTTCCTGAACGAAGGGGCAGAAGTAATTATTACTAACTGAAACTGAATAAACACCTTAACATTTGATATCAATATTAGCCTTAAATTCGACCACTACTCAATTATCTTTACACCAGTTGCCCTATATGTTACATGATCAATTCTTGAATTTGCATCTTGATACATACATGCAGACCCCTACATGAACCGATTTTTTAAGTACCTCCTAGTCTTTCTAATTGCTATGATTACTCTAGTTACAGCAAACAATATATTTCAACTTTTTATTGGCTGAGAAGGAGTAGGCATTATATCCTTCCTTCTCATCGGCTGATGATACGGGCGGGCCGACGCAAACACTGCTGCCCTCCAGGCAGTTCTTTATAACCGAGTGGGAGACGTAGGACTCATTTTTGCCATAGCATGAACAGCCACAAACTTTAACTCCTGGGAAATGCAACAAATATTTGCAGCCGCCAAAGACTTTGATCTCACCTTCCCACTACTAGGACTGATTATTGCCGCTACCGGTAAATCAGCCCAATTTGGACTTCACCCGTGACTCCCCTCTGCCATGGAGGGTCCTACACCGGTCTCTGCCCTACTGCATTCCAGCACCATAGTCGTTGCAGGAATTTTTCTCCTAGTTCGACTAAGCCCCCTGATGGAGCACAACCAAACTGCTTTAACCGTATGTTTATGCCTAGGCGCCCTGACCACCCTATTTACCGCTACCTGCGCCCTCACTCAAAATGACATCAAAAAAATTGTTGCATTCTCTACATCTAGCCAACTAGGTCTAATGATAGTTACCATCGGATTAAACCAACCTCAACTTGCCTTCCTTCACATCTGCACGCACGCCTTCTTCAAAGCAATACTATTTCTCTGCTCCGGTTCAATCATTCACAGCTTAAATGACGAACAAGACATTCGCAAAATAGGAGGTATGCATCACCTCACTCCTTTCACATCCTCCTGCCTTACCATCGGTAGTCTAGCCTTAACAGGCACTCCATTTTTAGCAGGCTTCTTCTCCAAAGACGCCATCATTGAAGCACTAAACACATCACACCTTAACGCCTGAGCCCTGACCTTAACCATCTTAGCCACCTCTTTTACAGCCATTTATAGCCTCCGAGTTGTATTTTTCGTCTCCATAGGCCACCCCCGATTTAACCCTACATCCCCTATCAACGAAAACAACCCAGCAGTAATCAACCCAATCAAACGACTAGCTTGAGGCAGCATTGTAGCTGGCCTCCTAATTACCTCAAGCATTGTCCCTCTAAAAACACCTGTAATAACTATACCCCCTCTTCTCAAACTAGCTGCTTTGGTTGTTACCATTCTAGGACTATTAATTGCCCTAGAACTAGCATCTTTAACAAACAAACAATTCAAGCCCCTCCCTCAACTAACCACCCACCACTTCTCCAACATACTAGGCTTTTTCCCAATGATTATCCATCGCCTTACCCCTAAACTAAACCTCACTCTTGGACAAACAATCGCCAGTCAAATAATTGACCAAACCTGACTAGAAAAAACAGGGCCTAAAGCCATTACTTCCTCTAACATCCCCCTGGTTACCACAACAAGCAACGCCCAACAAGGTATAATCAAAGCCTATTTAACCCTATTTCTACTCACCCTGACCCTAGCTACACTAGTATTTATCTTCTAAACTGCCCGAAGAGTGCCCCGACTCAACCCACGCGTCAACTCAAGTACCACAAACAAAGTTAAAAGCAACACCCAAGCACTAACAACCAACATTCCTCCCCCTAAAGAATATATAAGAGCAACTCCCCCAGTATCCCCCCGAAGCACAGAAAACTCCCCAAGCTCATCTACAGGTACTCAAGAAGCCTCATACCACCCACCCCAAAATAAACCAGACACCAGAGCCACACCGACTCCGTATACCAATATATAAGCTGCAACCGGTCGGCTCCCTCAACTTTCAGGGTAAGGCTCTGCAGCTAAAGCTGCAGAGTACGCAAATACAACTAACATTCCCCCCAAATAAATTAAAAACAGAATTAAAGACAGGAAAGGACCTCCATGACCTACCAATACTCCACATCCCATCCCCGCAACCACTACTAACCCCAAAGCTGCAAAATACGGGGAAGGGTTAGAAGCAACTGCAACCAACCCTAACACTAGGCCAAACAAAAACAAAGACATAATATAAGTCATAATTCCCGCCAGGATTTTAACCAGGACTAATGGCTTGAAAAACCACCGTTGTTATTCAACTACAAGAACCCTAATGGCAAGCCTCCGAAAAACCCACCCACTCCTAAAAATCGCAAATGACGCATTAGTTGACCTTCCCGCACCCTCAAACATTTCAGTCTGATGAAACTTTGGCTCTTTACTAGGCCTTTGCTTGATTATCCAAATCCTCACAGGACTATTCCTCGCCATACACTACACTTCAGATATCGCAACAGCTTTCTCTTCAGTAGCACATATCTGCCGAGACGTAAACTATGGATGACTAATTCGCAACATCCACGCCAATGGCGCATCTTTTTTCTTCATCTGCATTTACATGCATATTGGCCGAGGTTTATACTACGGCTCCTATCTTTACAAAGAAACATGAAACATCGGAGTAGTATTACTACTTCTAGTAATGATAACTGCCTTCGTAGGCTATGTCCTCCCCTGAGGGCAAATATCATTTTGAGGGGCCACCGTCATCACTAATCTCCTGTCCGCCGTACCATACATCGGAAACACCCTCGTCCAATGAATCTGGGGTGGCCTCTCAGTAGACAATGCTACCCTCACCCGCTTCTTCGCTTTCCACTTCCTCTTCCCTTTCATCATTGCAGCTGCAACAGTAATTCACCTGCTTTTTCTCCATGAAACAGGCTCAAACAATCCACTCGGCCTTAACTCAGACGCAGACAAAATCTCATTCCACCCCTACTTCTCCTATAAAGATCTGCTAGGATTCGCAGCACTCCTCATCGCACTCACATCCCTAGCACTATTCTCCCCAAATCTCCTCGGCGACCCAGACAACTTCACCCCAGCCAACCCACTAGTAACCCCTCCCCACATCAAACCTGAGTGATATTTCTTATTTGCGTACGCAATTCTTCGTTCCATCCCAAACAAGCTAGGAGGTGTCCTAGCCCTCCTATTCTCCATCCTTGTACTAATAGTTGTTCCCATCCTCCACACATCCAAACAACGAAGCCTTACATTCCGCCCAGTCACCCAATTTTTATTCTGAGCTCTCGTCGCAGACGTCGCCATTCTCACCTGAATCGGAGGCATGCCTGTAGAACACCCTTTCATCATCATCGGACAAGTTGCATCCTTCTTATACTTTTTCCTCTTTCTAGTCCTAACGCCCTTAGCAGGCTGACTGGAAAACAAAGCCCTTGGATGATCTTGCACTAGTAGCTCAGCTTTAGAGCGCCGGTCTTGTAAACCGGATGCCGGAGGTTAAAATCCTCCCTACTGCTCAAAGAAAGGAGATTTTAACTCCTACCCCTAACTCCCAAAGCTAGAATTCTAAACTAAACTATTCTTTGCACATACATGCATTTTGAAATGCATGTATGTATTTACACCATAAAACTATATTAACCATATCAATAGCATTCAAGTACATTAATGTTTTATCAACATTAATAGGAACACAACATTCATATACCAACATATTTACTAAGGTATACATAAACCATTAGTGATATATTATACATATCTGGAATAAAGACTGGCGAAATTTAAGACCTAACACAAACCTTCATAAGTTAAGATATACCTTGACCCACCATCTCGTCAAGAACACAATCTTAATGTAGTAAGAACCGACCATCAGTTGATTTCTTAATGCATACGTTTATTGAAGGTGAGGGACAATTATTGTGGGGGTTTCACTCAGTGAATTATTCCTGGCATTTGGTTCCTACTTCAGGGCCATGAATTGATTTATTCCCCACACTTTCATCGACGCTTGCATAAGTTAATGGTGGAGTACATACGACTCGTTACCCAGCAAGCCGAGCGTTCACTCCAGCGAGCAAGGGGTTCTCTTTTTTGGTTTCCTTTCACTTGACATTTCAGAGTGCACACGGTAATGACTAACAAGGTTGAACATTTCCTTGCGCGCAAGGAAATAGTATTAATGATGGAAAGACTTTGAATAAAGAACCACATACTTGGATATCAAGAGCATAAAGTATGAATATTTCTCCTAAGATATCTAAGATACCCCTGGGGTTTTTGCGCGTAAACCCCCCTACCCCCCAATACTCCTGAGATCGCTAACACTCCTGAAAACCCCCCGGAAACAGGAAAACCTCTAGTAGTATTTTTAAAGCCCAAAATGTGTCTATTTACATTATTAAAATAATGAGCATA